AATATACTGGGGCTACTATAGAATCTTATGAATCATGCACGGCACACTTTCTATATCTCCCCCGTCTACAAGGTGAACAGCTTAGCTTACAGCACGGCGTGTTCGCCACCACACCGCCTGGCTGGTGCATTGGCCTTACCGTAATAGTGCCGAGGGGTATGACCCTTCAATTAGAACGCCCCATATCTTGTGACACGCGGGGCGTGGCATTTCCTTTTCAAAAATCTGTATAACTTATAACAAACAAAAAGATTCATTCTTTATGAATCAAATACCATTCAAAGAAAGAGTGCATTGCCTCTTTAAATGAAGAAGAGAACGCTTTGTATAGATACCCTTGAGCCATATTCGTCGCCCTACCTAGGCTCACCATTATTTCATTTCATTCAATTGTTGGATTCTAGCTCCAAAGAACATATACATGGAGCTATGTCGACTTACGTACGTCTCGTTGACCAAACGATTAGGTATACCACGCCACGTATCATCCCCTCTTTCCATAGAAAAAAAAGATATAGTGATCGTGCCGTAAGACCTTGTTTGTTTCTACTTGACGTTATTTTCTTTTACATTACATAAGGTAGCTTGCTTACTTAGCGCTTGCGCTAAGGATCTAATCAGAGTCAAACTGAAATTGAAAATGAAAAATCAAAACCTTTCCTTTATTAGCATTAGCCAGAGTACAAGTGTACTCCTTGATCTTTAGTAAAGGCGGATTAGGCCTTAAAAGATTTTCATTTTCAGTATCAACGTCCTCGTTGAGAGTCGCTCCGCGAAAGGTCTAGTAGTCTCAGACTTGGTCTTCAAATCGTAAGTTTCAGCCCGTTCCCAGCTTGCCTCGCTCTCAGGTTGGCCCTTATACTTGACTAAGTAGTATTTCACTCGTGCAGTGGGTGTATGTATGGGCGAGCCCCCTCTTTTCGCAATGGTGTGGGGCGTCAGAGGCTGTTGCCCCGTGGCCAACTCGAAAGGGCTGAAGTTCGACGCAGAGCTTTTTGGTTCTTAAGTTATAGCAGCACTGAGCAACATCCAACAGTGCTAGTCCTTCTGCACTAAAGTACCTTAAGTAGCCCTCGAGGAGTCCGTTTATTCTCTACGTCTTCGCTTTCAAAGATATACCGACCGTAGTAGGTATCTTACCATCAGATACCGACAGTCTCTAACATTACCGACCTTTAAATATCGCGTTTTCATCAATTTCACATAACATAAAAAAGAAATTCTTTTCATCATCAGAAACAACCTGATTTCCGACCTCTTGCATTGCATTACCATATATCCATATATATATAGATTACTCTTGTGATTCGGAATGAACCTTTCTCGGTGGAGGAAAGGAATAGCAAAAAATTCCTATGGAGCACCCAGGAACAAGAAGATGAAATCGGACGACGAATTCTTATGTGGTCCAAGGAAATCAAAGATCCGCTTCCACGATTTCATCTATCTAAAATCTTAATATCAGAATAGCTTATATAGTCATGATTCAATTCAGGTCCACCGACTTTTCTTTTGAGTGATTTCTAATTTTTCGAATCTGATTGGAACAATGGAGAAGTAGGAAGACTTTCTCGATTCATAATGGGTATCTAAAAAATCTATGTCCTAAAACATCAAATATGAATAATCAAAAATGAGGAAGAGTATACCCTGAAGTGACATAGCAGTTCCCCTAATCGACTACTTATCATCATAATGAACATTCCACTTGAAAACTAAAAAAAAACGACTCGCGGTTATCTTTTTTTCATATCTATATTCTCTGCTGAAAAAGAAAATGAAGACTAAGACAGGAGTTTCGTATAAAATAGATAAGTCCTTTATCGGATTGGAACCGATGACTTACGCCTCTTTCTTAGGGCCTTTAAAGAGCGTGACTCTACCGCTTAGTTAAAGAGCCCATTTGATTCCATTCATGACTTAGCCCACTATGAGTTTACTACTGCATATATATATATAATATATAAAAGTATATCATTCGTCTCTCTCTTACAAGACGGCGAAACTAAATGAAATGGTTCGAATGAAATCCAATAAGAAAAAAAAAGAATAAGAATTTTAGGCTGTACACCTCATTTTCCTGGGATTGTAGTTCAATCGGTCAGAGCACCGCCCTGTCAAGGCGGAAGCTGCGGGTTCGAGCCCCGTCAGTCCCGACCTAGGATCCGATGTATCGATCCATTCATCTCTCCATTTTCTGTGAAGAGGAGAGACATACGTAGGTTAGTACATTCGGGGGTATCACCATATTCAGGATTCAAAGAGACACCGTACTGGTCTGGCTTTTTTCGATTGTTCCTGATCCATCGAATAGAGTAACATATAATAGTAGAGATTGTTTCCTTAGCTTTAGCTGACTGGGCTTTCAGAGGCTTCAGCAAGAATGGACTGCACATTCATAGGGCAAATCTCCTGTTGCAACTTCTTCTATTCGATGCCCAGAATCCCTTGCTCTAGAATAAGGCTCTATAGATGCGGCTTTACCGGGGTTAGCGCTTTCCTGTTGATAGTGACTCTTGCCTTTAGTATGAATAGACATGTGCAAAAGACGATCTGCGGCATTCAACTCAAGCAAGGGACTGGACTGCATGGGAAAGGGAAGCAAGCACGTAAACAGTCGCAATAAATAGCAGGAGCATCTGGAATATCGAATCTAGCCCTTACCTTAGCTGGCACTGGCTTTCGATTCGGGGATGTCTCGAACTACACTCAAATAGTGCTTCCGGTCACCGATCAAGAAAGAGAAGCAGCTGTGCAAGTCCAACGTAAAGAAGGTGTTGTCGGACTGTTCGAGACACAGCCAAGCAAGCCAGGCAAAGGGAGAATGCGCCAACCATATCTGGTAAGGACACGGTTAGCCATCTCACCCTATGTTTTTCCCCGGTCCGGCATCATAAGATGTCCACTTTCTATCGAACCAACAGCAAGAGGCTTCCTAACTCGCTCACTGGACTACTCGCTACTAACTAACTCGTTCCGCCTAGATACTCGCTTCGCTACACTCGCACGTTACGCTCGGAATCCCCATCTGCTAGCATCCAAAAGAGAAGGGCAAGTAAGTCAGGGAATGAGCTGGTAGTTGGAGTATGAACCAGCCAAGAATAAAGAAGAGTGGGAGGCCTAGAAGTGGTCTAATTCTTGAGAGGCCAACGACTTTCCGATGTGATTGACACGGGGGCAAAGGACGAACAAAGCGTTGAAAATTCTATCTCTACCCGGATTTGGAAGTGAAAGGATCTGCCCAAAGAATGATCTCTTTGATTGATGACGGGCTGTTCGATCCGGGTCAACAAACCGCTTTCAAAGCCTCCACGGGCCAGCAATCTTCTCGTTCGTCTCGACCGGTATATGTATGTCTAAAAAAAGAAAGAAAAGCACCGTAAACTCCAACTGTAGCAGCGGTTCTTTTCAACAGAAAGGGATTCGGATCAAGCAAGAGAGTCAAGTGAAAGTTACTTCCGGGCTTGGCTAGACTGCTTTCATTTCACAGGCTAAAAAGGAGGGGTCCCAGATAAAGGCAATCAAAACCTTTTCTTGATATTGATAGATGCTTTTCAAACGACCAGTGTAGGCTTGCTTCGAATAGGCTACACTGGGGCAATCAAGCAAATTTTTGGCAAGTGAACTGGATTTGAGAAAGGGAGTTCTTCTTCCCCTAAGGTAAAGTGAGCGGAAGAGAAGCAACTCAATTGAAATAGGTAGAGTCGCAATTGCTTGGTCTTAGAGAAGACAGAGCAGGGAATGTCTTCTAAAAAAAAATTGGAAAGAAGAATGCCACTAGGAAAGCAGCTATTTCAGCTATTGGATGAAAGCATCTCTTTTTCTTTCGAGAGGGGAAGAATAGCATAGTTTCGTAGCCAAGTTAAAGACGTGCCAACTTCTCCTACTCTTTCTTAAGCGCTGGTTCTTTGCCGAATAGATGGAGTCTTTCCTTTCCTTCATCTCCTGCTACTCATTCGATCGTACAAGCACTCAATCCTTGGAGCTCTTAAGGAGAAATTCAAGGACGAACTACTGTCTCCCGCCTGGCGGAATCCGCGGAGACGAAAGATTGATAAATGGAACACAATATGCTCGGAATGAAACCGCTGGTCCCCTCCCCTGTTCAAGGGATACCCCCCTATGTTTCTACCGGGGTCTTCTCCATCAATGAATTGAAAGATGGGGGATTTCGCTTCTTTCGATAGCAGAGAAGCATCCCTCAACCCCTTAGTTGATCACTCCACTCCGACCGGTCAATCTCCTGTCATTGCTATTTCGTGCGCGAAGGGTTGCCCATGCTCCTAATTAAGTCGATCCAGGTCTTCAAGGCAAATTCAGGTTCCGACTCAATCGGTTGGTTGTCCTCTCTGATTGGCGAACGTCGAAGGAGAAGAGAGGGGTACCAGTCCCGATTGTTATTTATGTCCAACTGATCTAGGTCCGATCGAGGTCTCTCTCTACTGACGGGTTAGCAAAGAAATCCTGGACTTGTGGGTTGTCGCTCCACCCCAGAAAGAGAAAGGTGGAATGCCCCTTCTCGACCAACCTAACTAAGCAAGATGACATACCAGATCTCCTCTGAAGAAGTGCATTCCCTTCCTTGCTTCGAGGAGGTTATCTTATAGTATAAGAAGGGGACAGGTGCTATCGTATAGAATAGAAGTCCGCCCCAGTCACTAAACCTAGCTCACCAAGCCTTAGGGCACGATGTCAGTTCCTTCTGTCCATTCTTCCTATTCAAGATATCCAATGGCTAGTTCCTTTGCTATCTATGGATGATAGGATTCAAAGTGCCACATCTCCTTCTTCACTTCAGGAAGAGCTTCTTCTCAAAGCCCTTTTTTTTGTCCCAGTCCGGAGATCTAACAGAAAGAGAGGGAGTTGGAGAGAAAGCAGAAACTCTCTACGTGATTGGATTTGAAGAGAGGGATTGGCTGTAGTCACGAATTCTATTCCTGCCTTCACTCTCTCTATGCGGTTGCTGACTGCTTTGCTTGAGAAAGGAGTAGGCCATTTTCTAACAGATAGGCTGGCAATTACTTAAGCTTTTAATAAAACAAAAGGCCTGCCCGAGAGTAGGGATTCGTATAATCCGCCGAGTGGTTCTCACCTTTTTTTTATTCATGTCTGATGGATAAAAGTCCGGAGGTCTAACAGTCGATTAGGTCAGTAGCGGAATGCCATTTGACCTTACCGAGAGGTTCAATAGCGCATTCAGGCCCTCGCCTCGGGAGAGGATGAATCCCTATTAGCAAGGAGTCCCACTATCGAATCCAAGAGGTCTGAAGCAAGGAGTGCTCGCCAGTCCCACCCATAGAAAGGGGAAGGTAGAACCGGATCTCCTCGTTAGCCTATGAATGAATATTAATAAGAGAATCTGAGGTATGTGAAAACGCTCTTTCGGGCGAGTGAGTCACGTGCGTTCAAGTCAAAACAAGAGAAAGTAACTCGCCGAGGATTTTCTCAAACAAAGATAGCTTCTTGATCCACCTATCTCATTGATTTAGCGATAGGGGCGGAATGCCAAGCCGCTCTAAGACCATTCCATTGGGGGTCGTCCCCTCCCCCTTCCCTTAAGCCGCTCGATTTGCTCAAAGATCTCCCACCACTTTCTTATCCTTGTCTCGGTTCCGTACTTTATTCGCCAGGACCCTCGAAAAGTGCAAAATGAAACTGGCTACATTCAACACTGAGGAGGGTCGGATCCCAACTCTCTATCCGCAAAAAGGTAATAACGGATTCTAATCTGGCATAACAGAAAAAGGATGGTTGGATCGGGTAGATCATCACGGTTTGCTTCTCCATTAGCGAGGGAGGTTGGATCAGGTCACACTATCCTCGAAGGGAATAAGACTCATCTGGGTTCTGAACAGCAGTCTTTTCATTTTATAACAGAAGTTCAATCCGGGCCTGCTTATGCAGATCTCTCTGTGGTCGGGAATGATATCTTAATCGAGGTGCCAGTCAGGAATGAATGCTCTCTCGAAAATTCTGTAGAGGAGGAGTGTTCTTCAGAGGCTAGCATGGCAAAAATCCCCCAATTCTGGGCAGAGTTTGGTTGCTGTTCACTCAGGGACTGTTCCTAAACATGCTGTTCTTTCCTTGGGTGGAAATGAGAACCTAGTAAAAAAAAGTGCCTGCCTGTTATGAGTGATTGCTCTACAGCCGGAGAGAAACCGAAGCCTGGACCTGTTACAAGGAGATCTATCAAACTAGATGGGGAACAACCACTTTCGATAATGATGCTGAAGAATGAAAAAAATATAAAAAGAAAGGGAGTACCTTGGAGACCTCAGCCACTTCAAATCTTAACCATGAATCTAGCAGCCTGAAATGTTAGGGGCTTTAATGCCCTAAGAAAACAAAGAGAGGTTAGTGACTTTATTTATTCCAATAATATAACATTACTTGTTCTCTCGGAGACTAGAGTTGATGCAAAGTTAGCTTCGAAAATTTGAAATAGGTGGAAAGCCAATTGGGACTGCTGTGCTAACTTTGACTCTTGTCCTAAAAGCAGACTATGGATTTGTTGGAACTATAAGATTCTGCAGGTTGTTAAGGTGAGAGAAAGTGCCCACTATATCCATTGTATATATATATGTTCTACTCTTGATAGTTCGCGGGTATCTATGCCAACAATTGTGGTGAAAATAGGAGGTAGTTATGGGCTGATCTGAATGAGATTTCAAAAAGACTTTTTTGTCAGGATAGTCTTAGGTGATTGCAATTGCATAAGGATTTTTTCGGAAAAAAAGAGGCGGAGTTCCTACACCAATCATGAAGTTCAATGCAGCTATAGAAAGAGCTGGTCTTGTCGAACCCAGATGGGAAGGGGCAGCTTTCAGAATAGTGATAGGAACACTCCATTTTTTCACGCTTCTATGGCAGCAAGAAGGGGAAGGAGCTCCTACTAGCTAATATCTGCTGGTCACGGGTCGAAGTATAGTACTTCAACTTGGAAGCTGAAATCCTACCTTTGGTTTCTGCGCAAATCTGGTAAAAAAGCTCCCTTGCGGCTTTCTGCATAAGATTGCTTGAAAATCCGGGCATTTCGCTCCTTCCAAGTATGATATATGGTTGCTGAAAAAGCAAGTTTCGCAATAGAGCTAATGAGACCATGCCCCGGATAATGGTTCATAACCCACTCGGCCTCATCTTGCAAGGGCAAGGGGGATCTCCTGGCTAGGAGGGTATTCAGCAAGTGCTTCCAAATCTCCTCAACATAAGGGCAACGATCGATAGTTTAAACCAGTTTTCAAGTCCGGGGGACTATAAGCTTGGTTCCGACCATTTCCGCTAAAGAAAAAGCCCCATTCCTGACGAAAGTTCACTCAAAAGAAAAGGTAGGCGGTCAGACCTAGGACATGTGGCATAGCAAAAGCCTTCGCTAAGGGCGAAGGGCTTTCTGAAAGCTCCATTTGAAGCAGGTGCCTAAACAGATGATTCAAGTTCAACTAATTTCTTAAATGCTACCTCAAGAGAAGGGGCCCCTGGTCCGGAAGATGCCGTACTTATATGGATAGGGTATATACTACTACGATTGTATCTATTCGCTGAGAGTCCCAATCTTCTTTAAAAACGTGATACGCGGAACCAACACATCTTGATGAGTGAATTTTCCAGTTTGAATATGTAATTCCTACATTTAGTAGTCTCATTCGACAGCTAAAATTCATGCTTTTGACGTAGCATCGGGAGTTCACTTGGCTAACCTTTTTCTAGTGCCCCATGTTCCTATGATATCCCAACCCGAAATATTAAGCTTTTGCTGTGCCATTGAGAAAGGAAAGCACACTCGATCAATTACCATGCCGTGTCGTAAGACAAAAAGTCACCCGCAGGAGCTTCAAACCAAGATCTTGGGGAATGGCCTCTACTCTACGAACCAAGTCTTTTTGACGAGGCACCAGCTTTCTTTGATCCCTGAGTAGCATTTCCTTCTACTGAGGAATGGGCGGATGCTTGAACATAGGCAGATGTGGGACACAGAAAGAATAGATTCAGGTGCTCCTGAGTCAAGAGATTCTTCTCCCTAAGTAGCATTCTTGTAAGTACAGAAGGAATTCTCCTGTCTCTGAAAAGATAGAGCTAAAAGCAATCTCTGGTATAGATATCGATATTGATATTGATCCGCCTCTACGGGAGGTGGATGGGGAATCAAGAGAAGGAAGGCCGGGCGCATCATACTCTTCAGGAATTGTGTCATGTCAATTTGAATCTTTATGAATGGGGCTTTCGCCCATACTTAGAACATAATTCGTACCAAGGATTGGAAAGATCAATGAGAAAGATTCTCCAAAAGGGAGCTGAAACTCATGATAGAAGCCCACTTTCGTTAGTGAATATTCGACATTTCAAAAGATGTTTGTGCAGACCTCCCTTCTTCCTTAAGAGTCAGCATGCCGTAGCTATCAATTACCTAGAGAAAACTACCCTAGAGTTTAGCTAGGTACCCGCAGCAATTACCTTGAAAATACCGAAGTAAATTACATAAAATTATGATCTTCATTTTTTACATGAGTATTTTTTAGTAGAGATCTATCCATCGATTGCCTCAACGAAAGGGTCTTCCTCTTTCTTCTAAGGTAAGGTGTACCGCTCATGAGGTCTCACGACTGGTACTAACGAAGTAGATCTCAAACCAGCGAAGAGTGAAAGTTGCACGTCAACGGGTTCCGATGAGGTTGTGAGATTTCGAACTCGGCTTGTGCGTGAGCAGCGGATCATGTCAATTTACATAGTCAATTTCTTGCGTATCCACCCTGAAAGCGAGAGCTCGAGGCGGTGGGAAAGGAGAATCAACAAGATAGGATGCTCTGTCCCAACTAAGAAGAGTAGGAAGATGAAAGCTTTGAATCTTGTGCTTGACGGTGATCATTTCTGCCACGTCATGGAAGTCATTTAGTGCTTTCTCTTTCAATGGGGCAAGGCCCCTTCTTACTTTCTTTATGATATCGGGGAATTTTGTTCTCTTGGTCCGGTAACTCCATAAAGGGATGGTGGGTGGGGGTAGAGCCTGACGCGCCAATGTCGATGAATCAAAGGTGTCTGTTTATGGTATGGAATAAGAACAGCAAGAATGGAACCGCTATCGCTTGTCCTATCATCCGCGCTGAGCTTCTTTCATTCGGGGTAGGTAGAGGTCCTTTGCTCGTATGCTTGGCATTACTATAGTAGCACCAGTCTTCCTTCTTTTTTAGTGCACATGAAACGGAAACCCTAACAGAGACTACCCACACGGTGATCAAAACTCTTCCTTCTCTGCTTCACTGTCAATTGATTGGTGCATGAACGAAGAAGCTGTAACGGAGGATGTACGCGACGATCAAAGACGGTTTTGCCAGCTGCCTGTGATAGGAAAAAGAAAACTTGATCAGATAGTTCGTGCGGGGCATTTCCCACCTCGCCTTTGATCTTTCCCTTGCCGTGTAGGTCAAGCTAGAAGAGCATTATTTGACCGACAGCTGACAAGCAACCCTTCCATTCTTATGTCTCTACATCGCTTCTTTCTTTCTCGCATTGACCGGACAAAGGTTTCGAATGAGCATCCCATGGGACAGCCATAGCTTGAACCTTCCTTCTCGCAGTCAGCTATGTAACTCAGGCAGCAAAGGTTCGAGCAGGATGGCGGTTAATCTTCCTCGTCTCTTTCGGGTGGGCGGCGGAAATAGCTCTTAAGCAGCAAGCATGAGGAACGGAGACTGGGAGTAGTCGTCATCTTTGTCCATAGTAGTCATCCAGCCAGCAAGGGAAAGACCACTTAGCGCAGTGGAATAGGAAAGAGAGCGTCGAGCACAGCTTTCGTGTCACCAGCAATCCTTTTTCGTTTATTGGGAGTCAAGCAGGCATGATTGTCACGTCGATCGACAGTTTAGAAATCCTATCTCCGGGGCCCTCACTTTAGGGCTGGCTATCTTTCACCGTTGACAGACATGGTTCAACGTGACAGGTACGGTTCCTCAATCAATAGATGACTCAAGGTTGTGGTTTTCCATCTGGTATGGAGAAAGAGGGCAGA